TGTTTTTTTTCCACAAGGGATTGTGATGTCTTTCTATGGGATCGCGGGTCTTTTTATTAGCTCCTATTTATGGTGCACAATTTCTTGGAATGTAGGTAGTGGTTATGATCGATTCGATCGAAAAGAAGGAATCGTGTGTATCTTTCGTTGGGGATTTCCCGGAAAAAATCGGCGTATCTTTCTCCGATTCCTTATAAAAGATATTCAGTCCGTCCGAATAGAAGTTAAAGAGGGTCTTTATGCTCGTCGTGTCCTTTATATGGATATCCGAGGACAGGGAGCCCTTCCATTGACTCGTACTGATGAGAATTTGACTGCGTGGGAAATTGAACAAAAAGCTGCGAAATTGGCCTATTTCTTGCGTGTACCCATTGAAGTCTTTTGAGAACTGTGAGAAAATTTCTCGGCAGGAGGGGAAAAACTCACGAATCCTCTGTTTCTATCACGAATTTCTATAACATAACTAAACTGAGGTTTATTCCGAACATGGATTCGAACTAAAGTAGGCGTATAAGGGAGAAGTCGAAAACAAAACGCTTTTTGTTTTGGGGTCTTTTATAGGTATGTAAATCTACACAATTCAATAATAACAAGAAGTAACAAATTGAAATAATAGATTTCTCGCATACTCAACCATTTAGAAAAAAACTTTCCCAGTTTCTATTTTAAGTCCAATATCTATAAATCAAAATAGAAAAATCCAGACTTCACGCCTTAATTTATCTGTTTTTGTGCTCCTTACTGTCCAAACAATTGGATCCCTTATAACGATTAAGGATAACTAGCCAATTCCTGCTTTGGTTTGCTGCTCATTTTTGATCATCACAAGATTCTTCAGAAACTTCCCTGAATTATTCGCTCCCTGACTCCTAAGAGTCAGTGAAATTTTTCGAAATATTAGAGGGCCTCGAGTCGACGACTGAGAGGGTTCATTAACAATTCATAGATGAAAAAATGGCAAAAAAGAAAGCATTCACTCCTCTTTTATATCTTGCATCTATAGTCTTTTTGCCCCGGTCTCTTTCTCTCTTATTTAATAAAAGTCTAGAATCTTGGGTTACTAATTGGTGGAATACTGCGCAATCCGAAACTTTTTTGAACGAGAGTGAAGAAAAGAGTATTCTCGAAAAATTCATAGAATTCGACGAACTTCTCTTCTTGGACGAAATGATCAAGGAATACGCGGAAACACCTCTCCAAAACCTTCGTATAGGAATCCAGAACGAAACAATCCAATTAATCAAGATGCACAACAAGGATCGTATTCATACGATTTTGTACTTATCGACAAATTTGATCTCTTTCCTTATTCTAAGTGGTTATTCTATTTTGGGTAATAAAGAACTTGGGATTCTTAACTCGTGGACTCAGGAATTCCTATATAACTTAAGTGACACAACAAAAGCGCTTTCTATTCTTTTATTAGCAGATTTATGTCTCGGATTTCATTCGACCCGTGGTTGGGAACTACTAATTAGCTCTGTCTACAAAGATTTTGGGTTTGTTCATAATGATCAAATTATATCTTGTCTTGTTTGTATTCTTCCAGTCATTCTCGATAGCATTTTTAAATATTGGGTTTTCTATTATTTAAATCGTCTATCTCCGTCACTTGTAGTGATTTATCATTCAATAAGTGAAAAATGATCTATGAATATGAAATTCATCGAATTCGAATGTTTTTTACTTTGTAGTTGTACATAAGGAAAGCATTGCAAATCGTCCTTACTTTTTCCATTTCGATGAACCCGGGGGATTGATCCTATAGATTATTCCCATAACAATATTCCAGTCAATAGCAGAATCGTGGATAGGAAACTCGATTAGTAACCTACTCAATTTATTGTAGAAATTTTCCGTATCAATGATTGGACTATGCAAACTAGAAATACTTTTTCTTGGCTAAAGGAACGGATTACTCGATCCATTTCCGTATCGCTCATGCTATATATGCTAACTCAGACATCTATTTCAAGTGCCTATCCCATTTTTGCCCAGCAGGGTTATGAAAATCCGCGCGAAGCGACCGGGCGTATTGTATGCGCCAATTGTCATTTGGCTAATAAGCCTGTGGATATTGAAGTTCCACAAGCGGTACTTCCCGATACTGTATTTGAGGCAGTTGTTCGAATTCCTTATGATATGCAACTGAAACAAGTTCTTGCTAATGGTAAAAAGGGCACTTTGAATGTCGGGGCTGTTCTTATTTTACCGGAGGGGTTTGAATTAGCCCCTCCCAATCGTATTTCCCCAGAGATGAAAGAAAAGGTAGGCAATCTGTCTTTTCAGAGCTATCGCCCCAATAAAAAAAATATTCTTGTCATAGGCCCTGTTCCCGGTCAGAACTATAGTGAAATCACCTTTCCTATTCTTTCTCCAGACCCCGCTATTAAGAAAGATAGTCACTTCTTAAAATATCCTATATATGTCGGCGGAAACAGGGGAAGAGGTCAGATTTATCCCGACGGGACCAAGAGTAACAATACAGTTTATAATGCTA